AATGAAATGCCTGAAAAAAGGATTATTTTGATAGAATAAATCATGTGAATTTCACTTTCATTATTACACCTAGTAGAATTGAACTACCCCCTAAAGTATCAAAAACTTTAATTCAACATAAACTAAGGTGTAAAAAGGTAAGCTAAATAAAGCTTATAGGTTCATACCCTGTCTATGAATAATTTCCCTTTTTAATTAAAATTTATAGATTCATATTCATAAATATAGTAATTTTAGGAACTATGGTAACCACGACTGCCTACTCCTGAATAGCTATATGACTCGGGTTAGAAATTAACCTTATATCAATTATTCCAATTCTAGCTTCTACAAAAACCCCAAAATCAGCTGAAGCCTCAATTAAATATTTTATTTCACAAGCCATTGCCTCCCTCATTCTATTAATATCTATAATTTCATTAAATTTATTCGATCAATTAAATTTTTGAATTTCAAATCCAACTATATGAATCATAAATTCAGCCCTCCTGTTAAAAATAGGAGCTGCTCCCTTACATTTCTGATTCCCAGAAGTGCTAAGAGGTCTTTCATGAATAAATTGTTTCACAGTTATAACCTGACAAAAAATCGCCCCAATATCTATTCTAATAAATTCATTTATTGACAAAACTTTAATTACGATATCCATCATTTTATCTGCTCTAATTAGAGTAATTTTGATTTTCAACCAATCTAATATACGTAAAATTATAGCTTATTCATCAATTAATCATTTATCCTGAATACTCACCTCAATATTTTATTCTTCTAATTTATGGCTAATCTATTTTTCAATTTATTCAATCATTAATTTAATATTAACAATTATATTCAAATTAAATTCAATTAACTCGGTAAATCAAATTTTCTTCTTAAAATCTTCTCTAAATAAAATTTTCTCATCAATTTCTATATTAACCTTAGCAGGAATACCTCCCACTCTAGGGTTTATACCTAAATGATTCATCATCCAATTTTTAACAATAAATAAATATTTTATACTTCCCCTAATCTTAATTATTTCAACAATTATCACTCTCTCTATCTATTTTTCACTAGCTATTTCAGCATTCACTCTTTCTATTAATCAAATAAAATTAAAAATAAATTTCTCCATAAATACAAAAATCACATTAATTTTTTCATTCGGACTTATCCTATCAACCTTAGCATTTAATCTAATTTAACTTAAGGATTTAAGTTAAATACAAACTAATAACCTTCAAAGTTATAAATAGAAATTTCTAAGCCTTAGATTAAAAAATTATTTACCTTTAAATTTGCAATTTAAAATCATTATTGACTATTTAATCATAGTAAAAGGATTAAATCCATTAATAAATTTACAATTTATCGCCTTAATTTCAGCCATTTTACTGAACAAATGATTATTTTCTACTAACCACAAAGACATCGGAACATTATATTTCATTTTTGGAGCATGAGCCGGAATAGTAGGCTCATCACTTAGAGTTTTAATTCGAACAGAATTAGGTAATCCTGGATCATTGATTGGAGACGACCAAATCTATAACGTTATTGTTACAGCTCACGCATTTATCATAATTTTTTTTATAGTTATGCCAATTATAATTGGAGGATTCGGAAATTGATTAGTTCCCTTAATACTTTCAGCCCCAGATATAGCATTCCCACGAATAAATAATATAAGATTTTGACTACTTCCTCCTTCATTGACTTTACTAATCATAAGAAGATTAGTTGAAAACGGAGCAGGAACAGGTTGAACAGTCTATCCTCCTTTATCTTCAAATATTGCCCATAGTGGATCTTCTGTAGATTTAGCAATTTTCAGATTACACCTTGCAGGAATTTCATCTATTTTAGGAGCAGTAAATTTTATTACAACAGTAATCAACATACGACCTGAATATATATCTCTAGATAAAATACCACTTTTTGTATGAGCAACAGTAATTACTGCTACGTTACTTCTTTTATCTCTTCCCGTTTTAGCTGGAGCTATCACTATACTTCTTACTGATCGAAATATCAATACCTCCTTTTTCGACCCGGCAGGAGGAGGAGACCCAATTTTATATCAACATTTATTCTGATTCTTTGGTCACCCAGAAGTTTACATTTTAATTCTTCCAGGATTTGGAATAATCTCTCATATCATCACTCAAGAAAGAGGGAAAAAAGAAGCTTTCGGAACTTTAGGAATAATTTATGCTATAATAGCAATTGGACTTTTAGGATTTGTAGTATGAGCACATCATATATTCACAGTAGGAATAGATGTAGATACCCGAGCATATTTTACCTCAGCAACTATAATTATTGCAGTACCTACTGGAATTAAAATTTTTAGCTGATTAGCCTCTTTAAACGGTGTTCAATTGAAAATTACCCCTTCCCTTATATGGGCTTTAGGATTTGTATTTCTATTTACTGTAGGAGGATTAACAGGAGTAATTTTAGCTAATTCATCAATTGATATTGTTTTACATGACACTTATTATGTAGTAGCTCACTTCCACTATGTATTATCAATAGGAGCTGTATTTGCTATCATAGGAGGATTTATTCACTGATTTCCCTTATTTACAGGTCTTTCTCTAAATCAATATTTATGTAAAATCCAATTCCTTACTATATTTGTAGGTGTAAACATTACATTCTTTCCCCAACATTTCCTAGGATTAAGAGGAATACCACGACGATACTCAGACTTTCCTGATGCATTTACACTATGAAATATCATTTCATCAATTGGTTCCCTAATTTCTATTATTTCAATTATTATATTTATTTATATTATTTGAGAAAGTTTTGCTTCATCGCGTAAACCTTTAATTTCTCTTAACTCATCAACTTCTATTGAATGACTTCAAAATATACCTCCCTCAGAACATTCCTATTCTGAACTACCTATCATTATAAATTTCTAATATGGCAGACTAGTGCAATGGACTTAAACCCCATATATAAAGAAATCTTTTTTTAGAAATAGTAACATGAAAAATAATACTTCTCCAAGATAGGACATCACCCTTGATAGAACAATTATCATTCTTTCATGACCATACCCTAATAATTTTAACAATAATTACAATTATTGTATCACAAAATATAATAAGTCTATTTTTTAATAAACTTACTAATCGATTCCTTCTTCAAGGACAAATAATTGAAATCATCTGAACAATTCTTCCAGCGATTACTCTAATTTTTATTGCTCTACCTTCAATTTCATTAATTTATCTTCTTGATGAAACTAATAATCCTTTAATTTCTATTAAAACTATCGGCCATCAATGATATTGATCATATGAATACTCAGATTTTATAAATATTGAATTTGATTCATATATAACCCCTATTCAAGATCTTAAATCATTTAATTTTCGCTTACTAGATGTTGATAATCGTTTAATTATTCCATTTAAAACCCAAATCCGATTAATTATGTCAGCTGCAGATGTAATTCACTCATGAACAATTCCCTCCTTAGGAATTAAAGTAGATGCTACACCTGGACGATTAAATCAAATATCAATTTTTACGTCTCGATCATCAATTTTATACGGCCAATGTTCAGAAATTTGTGGAGCTAATCACAGATTTATACCAATTGTTATAGAATCTATTTCTCCTTCTTATTTTTTAAAATGAATCAAAAATTTTTCATTAGATAGCTTAAAGTAAGTAATGGTCTCTTAAACCTTAATATAGTAAATAACGTATACTTCTAATGAATTTAAAAACTTAGTTAAACTATAACATTAACTTGTCAAGTTAAAATTAATATAAATTTAGTTTTTAGTAAATTTTTTTTTTTTAAAAAAAAAAAAAAAAAAAAAAAAAAAAAAAAATCCACAAATATCACCTCTAAGATGAACAACATTAATATTATACTTTATTGTAATTTTAATTCTAATTAATATTCTAAATTATTTTTCATTTACATCTAATCCCAAATTAAGTAAAAAGCTCTATATTTCTAATTTTAAGGCCTGAAAATGATAATAAACTTATTTTCCTCTTTTGATCCATCATCAAATCTATCTTTAAGGTTAAACTGAATAAGAACATTAATCCCCTTAATTCTAATCCCGTCTTATTTTTGAATTGTTCCCTCACGAATTACTATTATATGACACTTAATCTCCCATACCCTTTACAACGAATTTAAAAATTTGATTCCTAATAATATTAAGTCAATATTAATTTTTATTTCAATTCTTTCAATTATTATATTTAATAATTTTATAGGTCTATTTCCATTCATTTTTACAAGAACAAGGCATATAGTTATATCCGTAACACTAGCTCTTCCCATATGATTGTCGTTTATAATTTTTGGTTGACTAAAAAATACTACTCATATATTTGCTCACTTAGTTCCTCAAGGAACTCCTCCTATTTTAATACCTTTTATAGTTTGTATTGAATCTATTAGAAACCTAATTCGACCTTTAACATTAGCAATTCGTTTATCAGCTAATATGATTGCAGGCCACCTATTAATAACTCTTCTAGGAAACACAGGTTCTTCTATATCATTAATTCCCTTAATATTTTTACTAATTGCCCAAATCCTTTTATTAACCTTAGAATCAGCTGTTGCTCTTATTCAATCTTACGTATTTGCTGTTTTAATCACTCTTTACTCTAGAGAAGTAAATTAATGTCAAATAAAAACCATCCATTCCACTTAGTAGATATTAGTCCCTGACCTATTTTAGGTTCAATTTCTGCTCTTGAATTAATAACAGGAATTATTAAATGATTTCATCTTTTTAATACTTCCCTCTTCTTCTTAGCCCTAATTTCAATAATATTAATTATATATCAATGATGACGTGATGTAACACGTGAAAGAACCATACAAGGATTACACACAATTAAAGTAACTTTAGGAATACGTTGAGGAATAATCCTATTCATTACTTCCGAAGTGCTATTTTTTATATCTTTTTTTTGAGGATTTTTCCATAATAGATTATCTCCCACTATTGATTTAGGTATACTATGACCCCCCAAAAGAATTGATCCTTTTAATCCAATTCAAATCCCTCTCCTTAATACCTTAATTCTTTTAACATCAGGTTTAACAGTTACTTGGGCACACCATAGATTAATAGAAAATAATTACAAACAAACAACTCAAGGACTTCTAATTACTGTTATTTTAAGAATCTACTTCACTATTCTTCAAGCATTTGAATACATTGAAGCATCTTTTACTATTGCAGATACAGCTTATGGATCATCATTTTTTGTCGCTACAGGATTTCATGGAATTCATGTTATTATTGGAACTACATTTTTACTAATTTGTTTAATTCGTCATGTAAATTCCCATTTCTCTTCAACCCATCATTTCGGATTTGAAGCTGCAGCCTGATATTGACATTTCGTCGATGTAGTTTGATTATTCCTATACATCTCAGTTTACTGATGAGGTAGATATTTAAATAGTATAAAAATTACAATTGGCTTCCAACCTTTTAATCTAGAAATAGTTTAAATAATATCTTTACTAATATTAAATTGTTCCATAATTATTATACTAATAATACTATTAATTATTATTTTAAATTTAGTAGCAAAAAAAAGATTTTCAGATCGAGAAAAAAGATCTCCTTTTGAATGTGGATTTGACCCTAAATCTTCTTCTCGTACCCCATTTTCCCTACATTTCTTTCTTATTGCTCTAATCTTTCTAATTTTTGATATTGAAATCACCATCCTATTCCCTTTAATTATTACTTTAAAATTTAGAAATCCTTTTTCATATTTTATATTTTCAATCTTATTTTTATTAATTCTTCTTTTAGGATTAATTCATGAATGAATCCAAGGAGCCCTTAACTGATCACATTAGGATAATAGTTAAATCAATAACATTTAAATTGCAATTAAAAATTATAATATTATTTATCTTAAATAAGAAGCTTAAAGCATTTAGTTTCGACCTAAAAGTTAGATTTAAATAAATCCTTATTTTTAATTGAAACCAAAAAGAGGTATATCACTGTTAATGATAAAATTGAATCTATTTCCAATTAAAGAAATATTTATAAATCTAAGCTTCTAACTTAGAAAAAAGCATTCAATGTTTATATTTCTATTTATATAGTTTAAAAAAAACATTACATTTTCATTGTAAAATTAACCTACATTTATAAATACTTAAAAACACCTGTTACCTTAGTATCTTCAATACTATGCTCTTTTTAAGCTATTTAAATAAATAAAAAAAATAATAAATAATCAAACAACCATCAAAATAAAAAATATTTTAATTCTATTAAAACTCAAAAATTGAAACCATTTACCTCCCATAATTAATAAATAATTAATTTTTCGAGCTCCATAAAATTCAGTTCATCCGTGATCTAAAAGTTTAAAAACCCTTTTACCCATTTTCACTGGCACTTTATTTAAACCTAAAGTAAAAATTAAAGGCATATTTCATATTCTTCCTAAAAACCTGCTAATCAACTTATATTTTAAAAAAAATCTAATTTTAAATATATTAATATTAAATCTATTAATCCCTACAAAAACCCCAATTAAAATTATAATTAAAGTTATAACCTTCATAACTTTCGGTAAAATAATAATATAAGGAATATTGAAAATTAATCAAGATAAAACTCTTCCCATAAAAACAACAAAATAAATTAAACCTCTTATACCCTTTATTATATATTTAAATTCTTCTTTTATCCCTCTTAATCTTAAAAAATTAAAATTCCCTAAAAATGAATAATAAACTAAGCGAAACCTATAACTAACAGTTAAACCAATAGAAATATAAAAAATAATATAAATTAAAATATTTAAATAATTTATTCTTATAAATTCAACAATTAAATCCTTAGAATAAAATCCACTTAAAAAAGGTAAACCACAAAGTGACAAATTACAGATATTAAAATAAATTATTGTTAAAGGTAACCCTCTACCTAAACAACCTAAAAATCGAATATCTTGATAATTTATTATTATATGAATTACATTACCAGCACATATAAATAATAAAGCCTTAAATAAAGCATGAGTTAATAAATGAAAAAAAGCTAGATTTCAATCACCTATCATCAAAATTCTTATTATTAACCCTAATTGTCTTAAAGTAGATAAAGCAATAATTTTCTTTAAATCATATTCATAATTAGCACCTAATCCTGACATAAATATAGTTAATACAGAAATTAATAAACAAATTATTATCAAACCTTCGCTAAAACAATTTCTAAATCGAATCAATAAATAAACTCCTGCAGTAACTAATGTAGAAGAATGAACTAAAGAAGAAACAGGAGTAGGCGCTGCCATAGCTGCCGGAAGCCACGAAGAGAAAGGAATCTGAGCCCTTTTAGTAAAAGCAGCCAAAACAATTAATCATCTAATAATAATTATTCTATCCGACTCATTAAAATCATCTAAATAAAAAATATAATTTCATCTCCCATAATTTAATATTCAAGCAATTGCTATTAACAAAGCAACATCACCAATACGATTACTCAAAGCAGTTAACATTCCCGCTCCATAAGATTTAATATTTTGATAATAGATAACTAAACAATAAGATACCAATCCTAATCCATCTCATCCTAATAAAATTCTAATCAAATTTGGTCTTAAAATCAATAATAATATGGAAAAAACAAATATTACCACAAGCATAACAAACCGAGTAATTTTTAAATCTTCATACATATATTCTCCTCTATACATAATCACTATTCTCGAAATAAATAATACAAAGCTTGAAAATAATAATGAAATTCAATCCAATAATAAAGTTATACAAACCAATCTTCTATTTAAAACAAATAAATCATATTCAAATATATAAACTAATCCCAAATTCATAAATAATAATCTCATAATAAAAAATAAAATTCTAGCTACTATAAATATCCTTCTATAAACAAAAAAAATAATTCAGTAAATCAAATTTTCTAAGATACCACAAATCTTTATTTTTTATAAACTAACTGAATAAACTCAACAAAAAAACATATCACCTCCCAAAATCATTAAATTTAAAGGCAATCAATGCATAAATAATAAATAAAATTCGCGAACATTACATATCTTTAATCTATATAAATCTACAACATTTCCATGCTGTCTAAAAGAATATAAAAAAAGAGAATAAACAGCTGAAAAAAAAGAAATCAATATTAAAAAAATTATATTTAGACTACTATACCCAATTAATCTATTAATCAATATAATTTCCCCAACTAAATTAAATGAAGGCGGAGCAGCTATATTACAAGAAATTAATAAAAACCAAATCAATCTCAATCTAGGAATAATATTAATTAAACCTTTATTTAAGTAAAGTCTACGTCTTCCTACACGTTCATATCTAATATTTGCTAAACAAAATAATCCTGAAGAACATAATCCATGTGCAATTATTATTACAAGTCCTCCAACTCCCCCTCAAAAATTTAAAGTTAATACCCCTCCCAAAACTAACCTTATATGAGAAACAGATGAATAAGCAATTAATCTTTTTATATCTCTTTGACGAATACAAATTAAAGAAACATAAAAACCTCCTACTATACAAATTCTTAAAAAAATTCTATTAATTTTTAAACCAAGACTTATAAAAGAGATTATGAAACGAAATAAACCATATCCTCCAAGTTTCAATATAATTCCTGCTAAAATTATTGAACCAGCAACGGGTGCTTCAACATGAGCCTTAGGAAGTCATAAATGAACAAAAAACATAGGAATTTTAATAAAAAAAACTATATTAATTATTAAATAAATTAAAACCTCATTAATTTGAAAAAAATTAAAAATTATTAATCTATTATACCTTTTATATAAATAAAACAATCTAATCATTATTGGTAAAGAAGCCATTAAAGTATAAATTAATAAATAAAATCCTGCTTGCATCCGCTCAGGTTGATATCCTCATCCAACAACTAAAATAAAAATAGGAATCAGTCTCACCTCAAAAAATAAATAAAAAAGAAATAAATTTAAAAACCTAAAAGTTAAAATTAAAGAAATTGTTAAAATTATCATAATTAATGTAAATAAATTAATTATTATTTTATAAGTATATACTCTTTCTATAGAAGTAAATATTAATGAACAAATTCAAAATCTTAATAAAATCAACATATAAGACAATAAATCAATCCCTATTTCACTACCTAATATTTCTACTCCTGTATATTGAAACCTAAAAATAAAAACAAATATCAAAATAAATATAATATAATGAATAAATCAAAATCATCCAAAAAATCCTATTGGTACCATAAATATTATTATAAAAATAAATTTTATCATAATAAATTAAATCTATTAAAATAATCTCTTCCATGTCTACGAATCATTAAAATCATCAAAGATAACCCAAGAACCCCTTCACATACCGAAAAAGTTAAAAAAATTATAGTAAAATATATTTCCCCTACCAAACTACTTATTAATAAATATATTAATAAAAAAACAGATAAAACAATAAATTCTAAACTTAAAAGCATTAATAATAAATGTTTACGATTTAATCTAAAAGATAAAACTCCTATAAAAAAAGATAATAAAATTCTTAAAAATATTTGTTTTTATAATTTAAGTAAAAATATTGGTCTTGTAAACCAAAAATGATCTATTTCTAAAAACATCAAGAAAAGATTTTTCCTTCTTTAGTCTCCAAAACTAATATTTTAAATAAACTATTTCTTGAAATAACAATCTTAATCTATATCTCCTCTTCTATTTTATTTATTTTAGTAAATCATCCTTTATCTATAGGATTAATTCTATTAATCCAGACCTTCATAACAAGATTAATAACAAACTATCTATCAACAAACTTCTGATATTCTTATATTATTATATTAATCATAATTGGAGGAATATTAATTCTATTTATTTATATAACAAGAGTAGCATCAAATGAAAAATTTAAATTTTCACCAAAAATAATATTATTTATCCCATTAACACTTATACTATCGCTAATATACGAAATCGGCTTAAAATATAAATTTTACTCTTCTGAAATACTTAAATTTAACATAACAAACGATTTATGTAACCCAATAATTAAATTTATTAATTTTCCTTTTATTCTTATTCTATTATTTACCATTATCTTTCTATTTATTATTCTTGTAGCCAGAGTAAAAATTTCTAAGAAATCCAAAGGACCTTTACGACAAATATTTAACTAATGAAAACACCCTTACGAAAAAAATCCCCATTAATTAAAATTATTAACAATGCATTAATTGACTTACCTACCCCATCAAATATTTCGCTTAATTGAAATTTCGGGTCCCTCTTAGGATTATGCCTTATTATTCAAATTATTACAGGTTTATTTTTAACCATGCATTACTGTTCAAATATAGAAATAGCTTTCAATTCAATCTCCCATATCATACGAGACGTCAACCTCGGATGAATACTACGAATCATACATGCTAATGGTGCCTCAATATTTTTTATATGTTTGTACTATCACATTGGCCGAGGAATTTATTATAGATCTTATAAATTTATTTTAACCTGAATAATTGGGGTAATAATCACTTTAATTCTCATAGCAACAGCCTTTTTAGGGTATGTTTTACCCTGAGGCCAAATATCATTTTGAGGGGCTACTGTAATTACAAATTTATTATCAGCAATCCCCTATCTAGGAAATTCTATTGTCCTTTGATTATGAGGTGGATTTGCAGTTGACAATGCAACTTTAACTCGATTTTTCGCTCTACATTTTTTATTACCCTTCCTAATTCTGGCATTAGTAATAATTCACCTACTATTCCTCCATCAAACAGGTTCCAACAACCCTCTAGGAACTAATAGAAATATAGATAAAATTCCATTTCATCCATATTTTTCTTTTAAAGACTCCATAGGATTTATTATATTAATCATTATCTTAATATTCATTTCATTAAAGTTACCTTTTATTTTAGGAGATCCTGATAATTTTATCCCGGCTAATCCCTTAGTAACACCTGTTCATATTCAGCCAGAATGATATTTTTTATTTGCATATGCCATTCTTCGATCAATCCCAAACAAACTAGGAGGAGTAATCGCCCTTGCTTTATCCATCATAATTTTAGCTATTACACCTTTATTCAATAAAAAAATACTTTCAAATTCATTCTACCCAATTAACAAAATTTTATTTTGAACATTAATTGTAACAGTTATTTTATTAACCTGAATTGGTGCACGACCAGTTGAAGATCCTTATATTATCACAGGACAAGTTTTAACCCTATACTATTTCTTATGATTTATATTATACCCTTTAACATTTAAAATTTGAGAATTAAATTTTTAATTAATGAGCTTGATATAAGCGCTTATTTTGAAAATAAGTGAAAGATTAACTTCTATTAATTTAGGTTACTAAATCTTAGTACTTAGTTTATCAAAATAAAAATCTTTATTCCTAAACTAAACCCTAAAAAAATTAATGAACAAGGTAAAAATCTCTTTCAAGTTAATCTTATCAATTTATCATACCGAAAACGTGGTAAAGTCCCACGCACTCATAAAAATAAAAACCTTAATAAAACAACCTTTATAATAAAAAAATAAGAATTAATATTACCTCCTAAAGAAACCATAGATACAATAAACCTTATAAATAAAATTCTTGAATATTCAGCTATAAAAATTAAAGCAAACCCCCCTCTTCTATATTCAACATTAAACCCAGAAACCAATTCAGATTCCCCTTCAGCAAAATCAAATGGAGTTCGATTAGTTTCAGCTAAACATCTAATAAATAATATAAAAACTAAAGGCAAAGAATATAACAATATTCAAATAAATTTTTGATAATCAAAAAATATTAGCAAATTAAATCCCCCAATATAATATATAAAACTTAGTAAAATAATAGATATACTCACTTCATAAGAAATAGTTTGAGCCACACTACGTAATCTGCCTAATAAAGAATAATTTCTATTGGAAGACCATCCAGCTATTATAATACTATAAACACCTAACCTTGAAACAACAAGAAAAAATAATAAAGATAAGCAAAATCTTACCCCCCCTCTGAATAAAGGCAAAATAATTCATATAAATAATGAAATTATTAACCTAAAAATAGGGCAAATATAATAAATATTTATATTAGATATATATGGGAAAGTCTGTTCCTTTCTAAATAATTTAATTGCATCTCCAAAAGGCTGTAAAATCCCTAAAAATCCTACCTTATTAGGGCCTTTACGAATTTGAATATATCCTAAAACTTTACGCTCCAATAAAGTTAAAAAAGCCACTCCTACCAAAACTGTTAAAAATACTACCAAAAATTCAATAACAATTAAAATTAAATCTAATATAAACAATATTATTTGTATATTCATACATTTATAAATTCTAAATTTATTACACTAATCTGCCAAAATAATATTAATATTCAAAAAAAAAATATAATTTAAATTCATGGTCCTTTCGTACTAATAAATTTATTTTTAAACAAGATAGAATCCGACCTGGCTCACACCGGTCTAAACTCAGATCATGTAAAGTTTTAAAGGTCGAACAGACCTAATATTAAAGCTTCTACACCTTAACTTAACTTTAATCCAACATCGAGGTCGCAATCTTTCCTTTCAATATGAACTTTTAAAGAAAATTACGCTGTTATCCCTAAGGTAATTTATTCTAATAATCAAAAATAAAGATCAATTATTCATAAATTAATGTAATAATAATTTAAAAGTTTATAAAATTTTAAAATCACCCCAATCAAATAATCTTTACTCTTTTCAAATCCTCTTCCATTAATTAACAAAAATAAAAACTATAAAACTCTATAGGGTCTTCTCGTCTTTATTTAAAATTTAAGCATTTTCACTTAAAATTAAAATTTTATTTATTAAATTTAGACAGCTAATTTTTCATCAAACCCTTCATTCCAGCTCTCAATTAAAAAACTAATGATTATGCTACCTTTGCACAGTCAAAATACTGCGGCCATTCAATTACTCAGAGGGCAGGCCAGACTTTAAATAAATTTCAAAAAGACATGTTTTTAATAAACAGGTGAAAATTTATTTGCCGAATTCCTTAACTTAATCTTAAATTTATCCAAATATTTAAACATTAAATATATACTAATTTAATCATTAATACAAAAAAATTTTCATTCAATTATTAATTTTCATAAAACATTTAAAATACAATTAAATTTTATAATAAACATGATTTATTGAAACATAATTTTAAAAATTAAAAATTCTAATCATATAATTCATATTAAAACCTAAAAATTATAAAATTAATAAAAGCTTATCCCTTTATTATTAACTTGATTATACAAAACTATAAAAAATTAAAAACTTAGTCCTAATCAATAAAATTAAATTTTATTTGAAAAAACTAGATATACTTTAAACGAATAACTTTTCATTTCCAATTTTTAATTTTAAATATTTATTCAACAATAAAATTTATTAAAAATTAACTCTTAAAGTTTCGAGAAAAAAATAAATAAATCCCTTTAATTTAATCAACCCTGATACACAAGGTACTAAAAATAAATTATTCTTATTAACAATTAAAACTTTTCATTCACATTACTGTAATCTATAATAAAAAAAATTTTATTAAAACACATCAATTCTTTATATAATCAGTTAAAACCTTATAAAAAAAATAATTATATATCTTCAATTTAAATCTTTTAAGATTAACTCTTTAATGTAACTAAAACGCTTCAACTCAAGCTCTAAATTGATCATTCCAGATTCATTTTCCAATAAATCTACTTTGTTACGACTTATTTCATTTTAAATGAAAGCGACGGGCGATATGTACATATTTTAGAGCTTAATCAAATTATTAATATAACAATTTTACTCTCAAATCCAATTTAATTATAATTTTAAATTACAAATCCAAATTATATTTACAATGTAACCCATTTAAACTTTAATATAAACTACACCTTGATCTGAAATTCATTTTAACAAAAATTTTAAAAATTAAATTCTAAAAAAATTTTTTAAACAACGATATACAAGCTAAAAAATTAAAGTATTTTTAATCGTGGATTATCAATTAATAAACAGGTTCCTCTGAAAAGACTAAAATACCGCCAAATTTTTTAGATTTAAAGATCTTAACTATTAATAACCACGGAATAAATCTACATTTTAAATAATAGGGTATCTAATCCTAATTTAATACTAAAATTTCTCAACTTCAACCTAAGATAAATAATTCTTTTATAAATTTAAATTTCACTTAAAAACTTATACTCTAAATTTAAAAATTAATTTAATTGATCCGACATAATTAACCTGTTTAGTTTGTCTAACCGCTGTTGCTGGCACAAACTTAACCTAAACTAATCAAATTTCTAATTCTATATTTCTATAATTATTAAATTTAAAAACTGCATTTACATTATTTAAACTACCTAACTTACATATTTTTAAATTTAACAGTCAATTCCCAAAGCCAAAATAAAACTTTATTTTTTAAATATCATAATTTCCAGCATAAATTTTTCCAAAAAAATGTGCTAACTCATACATTCCTCCATAAAGATAATCCCTATTTAAAGTGAAATTTTCAATTTATATAAACCACGACGTATGTACCCCTACACACTTTTATATATAAATTTACAAAAAACTTCACTTTTTATTATAAACAGAATTATACTAACTCAATTTTTGGCGATTCAATGGAAATCGCGTAACTATTTTAAAAATTTTAAAATTATTTCCAACTAATAATACATAATATTTATTTATCTTATATTACCTATGTTTTTTTTTTTTTTTTTTTCATATATAATTATATAATATATAATTATATATAAATATATAATTTATATAATACATATATATATTAATAAATAATTATATATATATATATATTTATTAATCTATATAATATATCATTAATATTATAATTAAATTATTACTAATTTCTCTAAAAAATTTTTTTTATAGTTATTGGTTATCCATATAAATAATTATATATATATAGTTATTTATTAATTAATATATTACTTTTATTATATAAATTAATAATATTTATATATATATATTATTATTATGATTAAAATAGATATATCCTTATTATTAATTAATTAAACTTTTATATATATCATCCAATTTTCAATATTTTAAACCTTTTTAAGTTCAATCCCCGAGTAAGCCCTAAATTTTGACCTGAACAAAATTTTTTTTTGCAAATTACCAATAATACACTAACCTAGGGGATTCACTAATACAAAAAAAAGTTGCAATTTTTTCAAAACCTACTTTTTTTTACTAGTCTAAAAAATTAAAACCTAATTTATGCTCCTGTAAAAAATTTACTTCCCGTCACTTACTGTACAATTTTTTTTTTTTCCTAATTTATTAGTATTTTATCGTAAAACCCAATATTTGAGTTAGACAATCTTACCCTACAAGAAAGAGTT